CATTATTGGCTCACTCTTCATCAAATCAAACCATATGGATCGATCTAGCAATGATGGAATGTGTATTCTGTTTACTGAATCACATGAAATTTGATCCAAATATGCGTATGAAATATGTATGAACGGAGGAATAAAGAGAATTTTCTACTCAAATTCTAATTTGTGACAGATATAACTGAAAATGAATTGAGAAAACATTCCTCGAAACAAAATTATGTCACTTAGACTTATGGAGTCTTGTATAGAATATACAAATTCTACAAATTGATCCAATTTCTACCTATTCTATTATTATGATATTACGATCAGATTGGATACCAGAAAAAAGAAATGGATTCACGATTGGATCTGTTCTCTATAAATGAGATAAAGACAGAATAATCAGAAACAGTATAGAGTTGACTTTGATTTTAGCACTTCACTTATTTTGTTTATTCCATTTTTCAAAAAAGGATTAGCAGAGAAGAAAGATATTTCTACCCAGTGTTAGTATAATTTAGTAGAATACGATTAAAGTGCGTAAGAGGAGTTCTATTTATTAAGTACAGGCAGATATACCCATCTAGCTCTCTGCATATCCCATTGCAGTTCAGGGGGCAACGTAGGTCGTGCTATATCATAATTTCTATTTTAGATTGAAAATATTCAATGAAAAATGAAAGTACGATGATTATATGTAGATAAGATACCCGACTAGGTATCTGTGTAACAATTTCTGGGGTTTACATATACACATAATTGCTGTTATAATTGAAATGGAAAAGGATTCATTATTGAAATGAATGGGTACGGATTAGTCGTGTATCCATAAGATTTTCTTATGTAATTAAGGAAATTGGAGATCAAAATCAGGGAACCATTCATGAATTCACAGTCAATAGTTCTAGTTAATGGTTCCAATTTTACCTGAATTTTTGATTCTGTGACTGGAAATCCATTTCATTTTTATCTTTCATTTCAATATAATATTGAAATCTAATATAAAATAGAATATATAAAATAAAGAGAAGAGCATTTTTTAGGTTTAGGTATTGTGTGTTTTGAGATACTATACAATCAATCGAAGAGAATAATCTCAACTGGACCCAATAAAAAAAAAGATTTACATCTATTTTTTACGGTTTTGGCGGCATGGCCGAGTGGTAAGGCGGGGGACTGCAAATCCTTTCTCCCCAGTTCAAATCCGGGTGTCGCCTGATCAACAAAAGCCTCGGAATCTCTTATCTTATCCTGCTGATATAACTCGCCGAATTCTTGACCAGCAGAAGCAGAGGCAAAGGACTAGGACTGTCGATACTTTATTTTAAGAATCCGGAGGTTCCATAAAGAACTGTAAATCCTTGCTCCTAGAATCCAAGGAGAGATTATAGGAAGGACGATCGATCCTTCCTAATTACCTTACCCGACTAGTGTAGTGTCTAATCATTGAATCTTGAATTAGATTGGATAAGATGATGGAGAATCAAATTCGGAGTTGTAGAAAGGACTGAAGATACTTTGTATCCAGACTCACGAGAGTCTCTGAGTGCTCAGGCATTCAATCAATATTGGATTGGATTGATTCATCAATAGTGTTAGGTCAGAATACCATTTTGACTATGCACCATTGATTCCACTATTATTAGTGATCAATAATAGAATGATTCTATCATATTCATATAGATAGGGGACATAATTCACATGGATACAGTAAGTCTCGCTTGGGCTGCTTTAATGGTAGTCTTTACATTTTCTCTTTCACTCGTAGTATGGGGAAGAAGTGGACTCTAGGTATACGACTCATTGAGTTGAGTAATCGAATCAATTGTTTAATAGATCGTTTTGCGAAGTGTTTTTAAAGAAAAATATCTCCATTTCCAAATTCTACTGGAATCAATTAATATATGAATTAGAACCTTTCAATCAAACAAATATTTCAAGGATTCCCATGTTCGCATTTCGAAACTCAAAAGGATACACATGATAGGAAATTTTTTCCAACCGAATTCTTCCTAACCGAAATATTCTATTTCGATGAACCGGCTCTTACTAGAATAATGGATATTACAATGAGGAACAACTAACCCCTATATATATTATAATTATATATATTATATTTGTTATATTTGTTTCCCTCTTTACTCTTCAAAGAGGAATCTGCTATTACGTAGATACGTACTTTCTCCTGGAGGCGACATAGACATAGTGGTTGTCCAAAGAAAAGAGGTACTACGCATAATAAGATCTTGCTTGCGTTGGGTGATCCACATATCGCGAACTTACCATTTTATACTCCTAGGAATCTTATTTAGACTTTATCAACTCGCCCCATGCCATGGTTCAAGGTTCAAGCATGAAAAATCGGTGGGGCCTACTACTCCTTTTGAAAATCCGAATAAGTTACCATGGAACTCCTTGGATCAGCTGTTAACAGCTCAATCAATTACTTCGGAATGCAAAACATTAGAGATTACTTGGTTTTCTTTTATATAAGATATGCCCATACTATTCTTCCCCCATTGATTGTTTCGATGGATCCCGGGATCCAGATTGAAAATAATATTGAATCTTAGAACAGTTGACGTTCGATTATTTCGGATTGATCGGAACAAATGGATGTAGCGAAGAAATACAATTGGAGTACTTACTATTTACATATGCATAGATGTAATTTACATGTACATGTATGTACATACATATTGTGGATTGATCCACATCAAGCCCATATCTGTATACAATACAACTTTCTTTTTTAAAATATATTTAATATAATAATAATAATAATGGATAGTGTGGTAGAAAGGTTCATATAGTTCTTTCTACCATACTATCTCATATACTGCTGATTCCAGTCCACCCATTTCATTTAATACTTGGAATTTGCATCCCTTTCATTTCTTCAATCATTGATAAGAAAAGAACTCATAAGTCAAATTTGAGTCAAATTAATCATTTTGACTGACTGTTTTTACGTAGATGATAAGTAAAAAAGCAGTAGGAACTAGAATAAACAATGCAGTAGCAATAAATGCGAGAATATTGACTTCCATAATCTCATCGTTTTTTTTTGCTTCGTAATAATTCGGGATCTAATCCCATAGAGATGATAATTTTTTTCCTGTAAATTCAATGGTATAAATTGCAGCCTGATGTGATGATACTGAATCGTATCAATATCATGAATAACAATCAATATCTGATCGATCAAATTGATTCATCGTCGAGAATTGAATAGTATAACATAGGAAGATCTTTTATCCATACCGAATCGAATTTTTAATTCGATTCCTGATCCAATTAAGAATCCCATTGAATTTCTCGTCTTTTTCCACTCTTTCTTCTCTATAACCTACCATTTTCCTTATATTAAGGCATCTGATGGGGTATCATCTGACCGGTGTTCCATTGGTCACAGACCCAAACAGTAGAAGTGAAATGGAAAAAGGAATGAGTTAAGTTCTAAGCTAAGTTTTTGTGATGATCTAATCTTCTTGGAAGACAGAGAAGTGTCGTAAATATGGGTTAACTATGTTAAGTTAATTGTGTATCGTACAATAAACGAATACAATTTGTGTATGTGTTCCCGGGAAACATATAGGTACTTACTTTATTTATTCAATTCCATTGATCAGGAGCAATCGAAAAAGCCAGACCAGTGCGCTATCTCTGGGAATCCTGAATATGGTGATACCACCGATTTCATCTACATATGCCTCTCCCCCATCAATCGGTACTAGTTGAAGTAATTGAAATTCCCGTATTTGTCTGATGAGAAATGCAAAACGAAAAACGCAAGAAATAAGGATCCCTACTGGGAATTAGATCTTGCCCCTTGGCCCCCCCTCTTCACGGAAAATGGAGAGATGAATTGATGGATTCATCGGATCCTAGGTCGGGACTGACGGGGCTCGAACCCGCAGCTTCCGCCTTGACAGGGCGGTGCTCTGACCAATTGAACTACAATCCCAGGTAAATGAGGAATGAGGTGTACAGCATACATATTCTTATGATTGAACCATTTATATTTATAAAAAAATAAAAAATATATATATCAAAATATATATATATTTATATAAATATAAATCAAAATCGGCGTGTTGTAACTGTAACAGAGACACGAGTGATATACGGATATCCACATAGATATGGACTATAGTGAGAGTGACATGAATTACTAGTAATCCTGTGGTTATTACCAAATCGATTGATAATTCATTTTTCAATATAAAAAAGACTCTTTATTCTTTTCTTCCATATCAGGCATTTCGGGGGGACAAATTTTTTATATCATTCTCATGGATCGGCGAATTATTTGGGCCGAGCTGGATTTGAACCAGCGTAGACATATCGCCAACGAATTTACAGTCCGTCCCCATTAACCGCTCGGGCATCGACCCAGGAAGAATCAATTCTAGGCTTATTGATAATCCATGATCAACGTCCTTTCGTAGTACCCTACCCCCAGGGGAAGTCGAATCCCCGCTGCCTCCTTGAAAGAGAGATGTCCTGACCCACTAGACGATAGGGGCATACCTGCCCGATCGCCAGCATATACTATGTCATAGTATGGCCAGGTTTTTGGAATTGTCAATATAATAGAAATAGAACGGTATGCCTAGATCCGAAAAATCTTTCTTGCTTTCCTGATTCCATAGAATTCTTGGTTCATGAATGAACCATATATCTATGACGAAGTATAGGATCCCTTTAGGGAGTGATTTGTCCGACAGAAAAAAGTCAAACTCTATTTCTTCCATTTTCACTCATCAATTCGCTCATCGTTAAGATGAGATATGCCTCTCTCTATCTCATACTAAGCCAGGAAATTCAGAAACAATAGAAATTTTTTGTTTTTTTTTGATAAGAATTCGGAATTCGGTTCAGGGTACGAGTCGAATCCCCTCATCACATGATTCGATGAAATATCTTGGATCTATGTCGGATTGGTACATGTATCAATCAAGCGAATCTCGTTCTGATGGTCAACTCGTTCTGATGGTCAATAAAAACAAAGCAATTAG